TTCTTATATCATTTAATTTTAATAGTATATTTTATACTTAAATTTTTTTATTTCTCATTTCTTTTTTATCTCTTCCTTAATCCTTTAGATTACTCAATCTTAGAATCTTACAAACTTAGAAGAAGGAACCTAAAAAAATCAATAAAATAAAAAAGAAATGAGAAATTTTCTTAATCTTGACTTCACATCTAACATCACATAAGAAATTTCCCCATTTAAAATAGGGGAGAGATGGCTGAGTGGACTAAAGTGTCGGATTGCTAATCCGTTGTACGAATTATTTGTACCGAGGGTTCGAATCCCTCTCTCTCCGTTTCTTTTAATTCATCAACGTTATCGTCCACAATGTATCAAATAAGAATTGATATCATCATTCTTAAAAAAAAAAAATCCTTATTTAATAGAGATTTTCTATCCCTAATTCCATTCCTATTATTATTATACATTATACGTAATATACAAATATCGTATCGGAAAGAAGAAAAAGAATACTACTGCCGATCCAGTTGTAATACGTGAATAAGACAAAGTACTCTATTTACTTCAGTGAAAGGATTCAAAATTATATTTTATGAACCTTGTTTTTTATTTTCGTTAAAATCAAGTCTGACGAGAATAATATTCTACGACTAACAACTCATTTATTTTCAACCCGATCCATTTACTATCTATCATTTGATTTACAAATCCTTTATATTGTAAGGAATCAATAGTCAAATGGTTTGGCAATTCTCCGCGGGGGGATGAACGAAGATAATTTTGAATCAGAGCTCTCGATTTTTCTTTATCTTTCGTAGTAATAATATCTTTGGGTTTGCAACGATAACTTGGTATATTCACTATACCACCATTAACTAAAATATGTTTATGGTTAACTAATTGTCTGGCTCCAGGAATAGTCGAAGCCATACCTAATCGAAAGAGGATGTTATCCAAGCGCATCTCAAGGAGTTGTAGTAAAACCCGGCCTGTTGACCCTTTGGCTTTTCCAGCAATATACACATATTTAAGTAATTGTCGCTCTGTCAAACCATAATGAAAACGCAATTTCTGTTTCTCTTCTAAACGAATACGATATTGCGATTTTTTTGCAGAGCGCAATTGGGTTTTAAGATCACTTCCGTATCGGGGTCTTTTACTAGTTAATCCCGGTAAAGCCCCCAGACGGCGTATCTTTTTGAAACGAGGTCCTCGGTAACGAGACATATAAAAGCTCCCTTTTTGCTTATCTTTTATTTTAGTATTTTAGTTCATAGTTAAGTCTAAATTTAGACTTAACTATGAACTAAAATACTAAAATACTAAAATAAAAGATAAGCAAAGCTCAATCTACTGAAGTACTACAAAAAAGAATGAACTAAATTTTATCAATATCCGGATTTTTCTATATAAATAAATATATATAGTCAGTTCAGGTGAAAACTACGTTTTCCAATTTTTTCTGTAGAAATCGAATTGCTCTAAGCAACTTTTCTTATTCATAACTATAGCTGCAAGTTACCGTGACATAATAGATCGGTGACCCAACATTTAGAAAATGGGGAATAGAGACTTTCAATTATGGAACGAAAGAAATCCATAGGAAAAAAGAGCCAGCTATCGGAATCGAACCGATGACCATCGCATTACAAATGCGATGCTCTAACCTCTGAGCTAAGCAGGCTAATACTAACATAAATATTATTAAAATAACAATAATGTATAGGAATACATTAAATTCCCGGATCTTAGCTATTACCTAGTGATTCTTCTTTTTTATTATTATGATCAAGATTAATATTCTTATTATTTATTTTATATATTTTATTTATTTTTATTTCTTTTTTTCTTTAAATTTTGATTTTCTATTTCAAAAATTATTTTATGATATTAATCATATCATCAATATGAAGATTCATAGAAAATCAATATAAGAAATCAAATCTGAAATTCAATCATATTATGATCATTTTATGATATTATGATACGAAAATTCAAAAAATTCAAATCATATCATATTATGAATAATTTGAATAATTCATTTATTAGAATTCAAATGGTATCATTCTAATAGAACTAGAAAAACTATACTTATAAGTAATACTATAATCTTATAATCTAATCTAAATTTCACGCAACGAAACGTTAATATCGTATTGATCCTTCTAGTATTCAAGATCGTGCTGTCAAAATGAAGGAGGAGGAAAGGCATAGATATATGTGGAATACATCTATCCATATTGAATTGTGGATACATCGATGATAGAATGTTTTCGAATTGAAACAAATAAGGTTCATCCAATAGAATACAGGATGGACAAAAAAGAAAATAGCAGAATATTTGATAGAAGAATTCCCTAATGAATTCGACAGTTCCAAGATCAATGAAAGAGGTGGGTGGAATTACAACAGAATCCTTGTCTCAGAGGGGGGGATATGGCGAAATTGGTAGACGCTACGGACTTAATTGGATTGAGCCTTGGTATGGAAACCTGCTAAAGTGGTAACTTCCAAATTCAGAGAAACCCTGGAACTAAAAATGGGCAATCCTGAGCCAAATCAAATCTTTTTTTTATCAAAAAAAAAAGAGAAAATGAGAATAAAAAAAAGGGATAGGTGCAGAGACTCGATGGAAGCTGTTCTAAAAAATTAACGCTGCGTTAGGAACTAGAATCCCCCTTTCAAAATGACAGAAAGGATGACCTTATTTATATACCTAATACCTACGTACACATATTGACATAGCAAACGATTAATCACAACCTGAATCATATATTAGATCTTATCCTATTTGTATTCTATCTAATACATAGAATACAAATGAAATTTGAATACAAAGTACAAATAAATCCAGAAAATCCTAATATTCTATTCCTATTAAAGATATTTTCTTCTTTTAGGATATATGATTTTATTTTTATTCTTCTATAGAATGATAGAGATCAAATAATCATTATAAAGATCAACAAATCTATGAAAAAAGGAAGAGTTATTGTGATGTGAAGCCATTCCAATTGAAAAAAAAAAATAGAATTCGAAAATTCATTGATCAAATGATTCATTTCAGAGTTTGATAGATCTTTTGACTCTTGAAAATGGAATCGGACGAGAATAAAGAGAGAGTCCTATTTTACATGTCAATAACGACAACAATGAAATTTATAGTAAGAGGAAAATCCGTCGATTTTAAAAATCGTGAGGGTTCAAGTCCCTCTATCCCCAAGAAAAAGCCCATTTTACTTCCTCCCTATTCCTACTTTTTTTTCATCAGTAGGTCAGTTCAAACAAAATTCAATATCTTTCTTATTTCATTCACTCTGTTTTTTCAACAATGGATTCCTCCTATCTTCTTCCAATCCAATTTCATTTGTATAGATACGATATCTGTACAAATGAACATATATGTTCAAGGAATCCACGTTATTGAGTTATTGACTCTTTCACAGTACATATCTTTTCATTTCCAAAGTAAGTCTTCTTTTTGAAGATCTAAGAAATTCAGGGGCTAGGTCCAATTTGTTAAGATTTTTTTAGTTCTTTTCATTGACATAGATACAAATATTCTTGTAGGATGGTGCAGAAGAAATGGTCGGGATAGCTCAGTTGGTAGAGCAGAGGACTGAAAATCCTCGTGTCACCAGTTCAAATCTGGTTCCTGACACGTTAATAATGAATAATTATAGATTATAGATATTCCTACCTCATACAAATGAAATCCATTGAGACGGATCGGGATACATATTCTTTACTTTTTTTTTTTCATTTGTGTTTTTTTTTTTTAGCCCATTCATAATACGAATGAAAGTCCAGTTACTCCGTTTCATCTAAAGGGGAATGTCAAAATGTTCTTTGATTGAAATGAAATCTGAAGTCGTGTCGTATCATAATCATATATCATATAAGTAAAAAGAAGTTTCTTATCATTTAATGAGCATCTTGTATTTCATAGAAATTGGGGGTAATATAGTCTTTACGTAAGGGCCAGCCCATACAACTTTCAGGCATCAAGATACGTTTAAGGCGAGGATGATTGTCATAAGAAATTCCCAACATATCATAAGATTCCCGTTCCTGAAAATCAACACTTCTCCAAATCCAAAAAACTGACGGGGTTCGAGGATTACTCCTGGGAGCAAATACTTTTATGCATACCTCTTCTGGTTTCTCTATACTATACCCTATTTTCGTAAGGTGATACACACTAGCTAAAAATCCGCCCGGTGCTACATCATAGGCACACTGGGAGCGTAAATAATTGTAACCATATACATATGAAATGACAGCAATGGAGTCCCAATCCTCGTTTTTTATTTGTAAAGTTTCTATTCCTCGGCAATCAAAGCCTAAAGATCTATGAATTAGTTCATGCTTGACTAGCCAATCAGATAAACGAACCTGCATCTTCTTCATCTCTCCCACATTTTTTTTGTATGAATATTTCACATTGACAATGAAATTGTTAAAGATTGACCCGCTCCTTCTTATTCTGCACAAAGGAACCCTGCCTGATTCACTAATTCGTAGGAAGATACTGACCTTTTGGATTTGAAAATTTTTTCAAATCCAAAGGGTATCTCTGAAGTGGATGGCGATTGATAGAGTAATCCTTGATCGTAATTTCCAGTATGAGTACTGTGTCGAAGATAAAACTTGTGATTAATTAGATTAATTAGTAGTAAAACATCGATTTTTCTGTTGAGACACAGTTATATCTTCAAAAATTTTGCGGGATATCTTCTTACGAAGTTTCGTTATAGCATCTATAATTGCCTCTGGCTTAGGCGGACAGCCTGGCAAATAGACATCCACAGGAATTAGTTTATCGACTCCACGAACAGTACTATAGGAATCAGTACTGAACATCCCCCCCGTAATAGTACAGGCTCCCATAGCAATAGCAATGACATATTTTGGTTCAGGCATTTGCTCATATAATCTTACTAAAGAAGGAGCCATTTTCATTGTTACAGTTCCGGCTGTTAAAATGAGGTCTGCTTGTCTTGGACTCGATCTTGGCACCAACCCGTAACGATCAAAGTCGAATCGCGAACCTATTAATGAAGCAAATTCAATAAAACAACAACTGGTACCATAGAGAAGCGGCCATAAACTGGAGAGTCTTGACCAATTCGAAAGATCATTCAATGTAGTTGAAATAATTGAATTTGGGGTTGTTTGGTTAAGTAATGGAAACTCAATTAAATTCATAACTGTCTCAATGTCATCCTTTCCTTCCTTTTTATTTTGATTGTATAAATATTTAGTTAAGACCATTCCAACGCTCCTTTTCGCCATGCATAAACTGAACCCACAATTAGGATAAGCACGAAAATGAAAGCCTCTATAAATACAGATATACCTAATACATCAAAACTGATTGCCCATGGATAAAGAAAGACTGTTTCAACATCAAAAACAACAAAAACTAGAGCAAACATGTAATAGCGAATTCGGAATTGTACCCAAGCATCCCCCATGGGTTCTATACCTGATTCATAACTAGAAAGCTTTTCTGGCCCTTCCCTAATTGGGGCTAAAATTCCAGAAATGGCAAATGCCAAGATAGGAATAATACTTGATATTATTAGAAATGCCCAGAAAATATCATATTCGTAAAGCAGAAACATAAAGGTACTCCTAAGATTGTGGAATAAGCTAAATTATTTCATTGGAATTGTCAATTCATCCAGAACTTCGTAGGTGAAAAATAATTTCTTTTGATCAAATCAAAGCAAACCACTGAGAGTTTCTTTGCTGTAGGACATGTCTTGTTTCAAAATTCATCTAATGTAATCCGCTTTTTTTTTTTCTTTTTCGATTCTATTTACATATGTGTAGATCTAGCATGATCTTAAACAAAAGAAAAAAAAAAGATCTCTTTCTTATATTCTTATACTTAATTTCTTATATCTTATACTTAAATCTTATACTTATTATACTTAATATATTATAATAATATACTTCTAAATAAAATACATCTATTATAGAATATAGAAAGAATATAGAAAATAGATAAATAAACTAAACTATAATAAATAATAATTAAATAATAATATAATAATAATAGAAATTTAAATTAAAAATATAGATAGAATAATCAAATAGAAATTAAGATACTTTATTTAATAGAATACTTGAAGTAATTGAATTTACTATTTTATTTTCAGTTGAATTCGGAATTAATTGAATTTTACTAATTTTACTATAAGTATCACTGTATCACTATAGTATTTTCTTTATAGTCTTCTTATTTTACTTACTATTTCATATAGTCATATAGTATAGTATTGAATCTAGTGAAATGGATTAGATTCTTGTTAATCTAGTGTAATCTTAGTAAGTAATATCGTATAAAAAAAAAAAATGTAAATCTATTAGGGCTATTAGGGCTATACGGACTTGAACCGTAGACCTTCTCGGTAAAACAGATCAAACTTCTTATTATTGAAATGATTCTAACTGTTTCAAAGACTCAACATGCATTTTTTTACATTGGGCTCTTTCATCAACTGATGTAAAGATCAGTTAGTCCACCATATTTTTCTTTCCAGAAAAGAATAAGATAATGAGATGGTTCCATGTGCTCTGATTCATTATTTGTATCCTGATTTAGGAGCAATACCAAAGTGTTTCAAAGAAGAGCGACCTTGATTTAGGTCTGCCTTCGGCCTATTTTAACCTTAAGTGAAATGGAGTCTCTATCGTTCCGCTGCAAGAGTCAAATATGAGACTTCATACACCTAAAAGTTCATAGGACGAAAAGAGGTTCTTTTGAGACTTTTATTTATACTCATTATGCCTGGAATTGAATGGGGCATTTACCTTATCAAATCAATAGCAGGTTCTATTTGATTTGGTACCGGAATTCGCACTTCGATCGTATCTATCGAACCAAAAATTGGTCAGGCTATTTTTTTCTTGTTCTTTCGAATTTATGGAGTAAGACTGCGAATTCTCAAAAAGATCAATTATGGTCATTCCATAATGGACTGCTTTGAAAAGCATTGGCGCACGTGTAAACGAGGTGCTCTACCTAACTGAGCTATAGCCCTTGTCATAACTATATTTAACATAGAGACAATTTCTTGTCAAGAAGGGTATCCCATAATACCGCACGATAACTCCATTTACTGGTAAAAGATTGGTATTGCTTAGAGAGCATATTTTACCTATAATCACAATCACACGAAGTGATGTGATGAAGACTTTTTTTGGTGATAAATGGCCTACTTAACTCAGTGGTTAGAGTATTGCTTTCATACGGCAGGAGTCATTGGTTCAAATCCAATAGTAGGTAGAACTTATTAGATACCGGATTCAATGGTATCTAATAAGTTTTTCTGCCCATCCTCCCTTTTTCGTTCTATCATCAGATTAGACTGAATTGTGTTCAATTTGTGGAATCAAAATGTAAAATGTAGTGTTTAGTATTTAATAAAAATAAAGAATTCTTTTGATTTTTTTTTTCTTTTTGATTGAATGTAGTTCCTAGTAGGAAATCACATTGACAGCCTCTACTCGTGTCCTAGCTCGTCTGAGAGCTAGATTCGCCTCAATTGCTTGTCTCTTACCCTCAGCTCTACTCAAATTAGCTTCAGCTATTTCAAGAGTTTGTTGAGCTTCTTGTGGATCAATGTCAGTACTAATTTCTGCATCATTTCCTAAAATGGTGATCTCATTATTGCTTATTCTAGCGAAACCGCCCATAAGAGCCGCCGTTAACCATTGGTCATTTAGTCGTATTCTCAAAAGACCTATATCTACAGCCGTGGCAATGGGAGCATGGTTTGGTAATACGCCAATTTGTCCACTATTAGTAGATAAAATAATTTCTTTCACTTCGGAATCCCAAATAATTCGATTAGGAGTCAGTACACAAAGATTTAAGGTCATTTCTTTAATTTGCTCTCCTCTTCTAAGTTCATAGCTTTCGCGGTAGCTTCATCAATGTTACCCACCAAATAAAAGGCCTGTTCTGGAAGACCGTCTAATTCTCCGGAAAGGATGAGTTGAAACCCCCTAATTGTTTCTGTAAGCCCAACATATTTACCTGGGGAACCAGTAAAGACTTCTGCCACAAAGAAAGGTTGTGATAAGAAACGCTCAATCTTTCGTGCTCTTGCTACAGTTAAACGATCTTCTTCGGATAATTCGTCCAACCCAAGGATAGCTATAATGTCCTGAAGTTCTTTGTAACGTTGTGAAGTTTGCTTAACTCTTTGCGCAATTTCATAATGTTCTTCGCCAACGATCCGAGGTTGTAACATAGTTGACGTTGAATCTAAGGGATCTACTGCTGGATAAATACCTTTAGCAGCTAATCCTCTTGATAATACAGTAGTAGCATCTAAATGTGCAAATGTCGTGGCAGGAGCAGGGTCCGTCAAATCATCTGCGGGTACATAAACTGCTTGGATCGATGTTATAGATCCTTCTTTGGTAGAAGTAATTCTTTCTTGCAAAGAACCCATTTCTGTACTAAGGGTAGGTTGATAACCCACTGCGGAAGGCATTCTACCCAATAAGGCAGATACTTCTGACCCTGCTTGAACGAAACGAAAGATATTGTCTATGAATAGAAGTACGTCTTGCTCATTAACATCCCGGAAATATTCTGCCATGGTTAGGGCAGTTAAGCCAACTCTCATACGAGCTCCCGGCGGTTCATTCATTTGACCATAGACTAGAGCCACTTTGGATTCCGCAAGATTCTTTTCATTAATCACCCCGGATTCTTTCATTTCCAGGTAAAGATCATTTCCTTCACGAGTACGTTCACCTACTCCACCAAATACGGATACTCCCCCATGAGCTTTGGCAATGTTGTTGATCAATTCCATGATGAGTACCGTTTTACCCACTCCTGCCCCCCCAAAAAGTCCAATTTTTCCTCCGCGGCGATAGGGGGCTAAAAGATCTACCACTTTAATCCCTGTTTCAAAGATTGATAATTTCGTATCTAACTGTATGAAGGTGGGTGCAGATCTATGAATAGGAGATGTTGTTCGAGTATCGACAGGACCTAAATTATCAACAGGTTCTCCAAGAACATTGAAAATTCGTCCAAGAGTAGTCCCGCCGACTGGAACACTTAGAGGAGCTCCCGTGTCAATCACCTCCATTCCTCTCATCAGACCATCTGTGGCACTCATAGCTACAGCTCTAACTCGATTATTTCCTAATAATTGTTGTACCTCACAAGTTACATTAATTTGTTGGCCGATACTATCTTGACCCTGAATTACCAAAGCATTATAAATATTAGGCATCTTTCCCGGTGGAAAAGTTACATCGAGCACTGGGCCAATAATTTGAGCGATACGCCCTCGGTTTTTTTCTTCAAGTGTGGAAACCACAGTATCCGAAGTAGTAGGATTTCTTCTCATAATAATAATAAATAATAAAAAGAGTGAAATATGTCGAAATTCGTTTTTGAAAAGTACTGAATTGAATTAAAAATCAATATCCGATAGAAAGGTGATCGGTTAATTCCAAAAGGGGAGTTAACGTTCAGTTGAGTTGGTATGGTACCACCCAATTGAATCCTTTATTTTCAATTTTTACTTAATTGAATGTTGAATGAGTAAATTTTCAATTCAACGAGCCAACCAATCCTTTTTCACAAAGGATGAATAAGAATCATGAGTTAGTGTATTTCATTTCTCTATCTTTTTAAATTTTAAAAGGACCATATACATATAACATATAGTGTATATTTTATTTGATTTGTTTTTATTTGTGTTGTGCACCTATTCTTCTTTGATATGCATATATGTTCCCTTTCCTGGATGAATTCTGCTTCTTTTCGCATCTAGGATTTACATATATAACATATATTACTGTCAAGGGGAAATTTTTTTTTTCTTTAATTCTCTTTCTATCTAGATTATTTCTAGATAGATTCTATATATTTTCTTCTATATTTTCTATATTATTTCTATATTTTTCCTATATTTTCGATTTCTAATATTTATATACTAATATATTTAAATACTAATATTTATATACATATAATCTAATA